CTGAATAGTCAGGAGCTAAGACCATTCCAATGCTCCCTTCCGCCATGCATAAACTAAACCAACAATTAAGATAAGCACGAAAATTAAAGCTTCTATAAATACAGATACGCCCAATACATCAAAACTCATTGCCCATGGATAAAGAAAAACCGTTTCAACATCAAAAACAACAAAAACTAGAGCAAACATATAATAACGAATTCTAAATTGTAACCAAGCGTTGCCCATTGGTTCTATACCCGATTCATAACTAGAAAGTTTCTCCGGCCCTTTCCTAATCGGGGCTAAAATCCCAGAAATTAAAAATGCCAAAATAGGAATAAAACTTGATATTATTAGAAATGCCCAAAAAATATCATATTCGTAAAGCAAAAACATAGACGCACTCCTATGAACGTGGAAAGTATATCGGATTGGTTGATTCGAATTGAAGTTCTAAAGTCATTGATAACTAGTTAGTCAAAACAACAATTTATTTTGACCAAACCATCTAGTTTCCTTTGATTATTGCAGGGCATATCTCATTTCAAGATTTATCGACTGACTTGATCGGGATCCTATTTCCAGTCTACTTAATTTTTTTAGTTCAATTTTCTTTAATTGCTTTAGTTAGTATAACTCTAGATGTTATACTTAGACAAATTTTCTTGTTTTTGCCTAGGATTCTTCCTAAAGCCTAAAGAAAGCAAATAGAATTCTTATTTTGTGTTTAAAATTTTTGAATTTATTATTCTTTTGATATTCTTTTGATTATTTGCATTTTCTTTATAAAAATGCGAGTTCGGAATTTGGATTTTTTAGGAATAGAGTCGAAAGTTTTTTCTTAGTAATTTAGAATAGAACAAGTATTCAAATGTAAGAGAATGGGTAGGTATCTGGGGATTTCGAATATCTTAGTGTTGGTATATTCCGTTTATCAGATCTGGATGGGGTGGGGTTTTCTCTTGATTGAATACAGAAAAAGAAGACCACCCCCCCTTGTTTTGGTGTGCTTCGCCGGGTCTTGGTAAGGTATACCAAAGAAAAGGAGTATCGCTAGCTTAACCCCTTGATTGTGGGCAGAAAAATGCATATGGAATTTCCCTTCGACAATTAATGACGAAGGGTTGGTTTGTTTGGAAAAAGATCGATTCGATTCCTTGAAATATGATATGTTTTTTCGGTTTTCTGTTCTGCTTTAAATGATTCCCGTGAGTGAGTTTCTAGGACAAATTTTGTTTCGATGAACCAACCGGTCAGTTATAAGCAACAAACAAGAATGAAGAAATCAAAATTATACAATTTTTTATTTCAAATGAAAATTTGGAATTTTATTCATTTTTTTTATAGGGCTCTAGGGCTATACGGACTCGAACCGTAGACCTTCTCGGTAAAACAGATCAAACTTATTATTATCAAAATGATCTGAACTGTTTCAAAGACCCAACATGCATTTTTTTTGCATTGGGCTCTTTCATTAACTGATAGAAATATCAGCCAATCTGCCATATTTTTTCTTGACAGAAAAATAAGATAAGGAGATGGCTCCATGTGCTCTGATTCATTATTTGGGATTCTAATTCAGAGCACTACCAAAGTGTTTCAAAGGTGAAGTTATTTTGACGTAGGTCTGCCTTTGGCCTAGAATTTTAAGTTAAATGAAGTCTCTATCGTTCGGCTTAAAAAATCCAATATGAAACTTCATACACCTTCAAGTTCATAGGACGAAAAGAGATTTTTTGAGGGCCTTATACTCATTATGCCTAGCATTGAATATACTGCTATTCACCTTATCAATATCTCAAGGCGGAGCCTGTTTGGTACCTACAAAGGGCACTCAAATAGGACCGAATCTCTCGTCAGGCTATTGTTCTCTTTTCTCTTAAAGTTATTATGGAGTAAGACATCGATTTCTCAATAAGATCCATTTTTTGGATTGTATGGTGGATTCCCCTGAAAAACATTGGCGCGCGTGTAAACGAGGTGCTCTACCAACTGAGCTATAGCCCTTAGTGCTTGTGATGCATATTTTATCATGTATATAATTTGTTGTCAAGATCAATATTCTATGATCCAACATCCGAAATTTTTGAGTGGTATTGGTTCGATTATTGTTGCTTATAAGGAATATGATATTTATAATCCATCGATAGGATGGGTTCCATTTGGTTCTCTTTAGGATAATAAGTGACCTACTTAACTCAGTGGTTAGAGTATCGCTTTCATACGGCGGGAGTCATTGGTTCAAATCCAATAGTAGGTAGAACTTATTAGATACCGGAGTCAACGGTATCTAATAAGTTTTTTGTCCCACCCTTATTTTTATAGATTTTTTATTTATTTCATTTTTGAATTGCGTTGTATCTAAATTGGATTCTGCTTGATTGGATTATGTCGAGTGAATCCAATCAAAATAGGGTTTAGAAACAGAACCTCTTTTGATTATTTGAACGCACCAACTAGTTATGAAATTGCATTGACAGCCTCGACTCTTGTCCTAGCTCGTCGAAGAGCTAGATTT